GAATAAAGTGGCTGAGAGTATAGGCGGTAGATTGTAAATCTATAAACGAGTTAATAATTCCTTTATTAAACTCTATAGTATAAAGTAATAACATTAAATTGCAAGTTTAAAGACGTGTAAATCACTAGGGTTTAAAAATAGAATTTAAAAGATTAATACTTTTTTATAAAGCTTTGAAGGCTTTTAGTTTAAATAACTTAAAATTCTAAATTAATAAAAAATAAATAGGTAAAAGAAGTCCGATAAAATTGAAAGACGTTTTAATTAATATTGGAATGTTAGAAGTAAAAGATTTATATTTCATATTAAAATTTATAATAGGGTTAAGAAGAAGAATAAACATAATAATAATACGTAAATAGAAATATAAGGTAATTAGAGCAGACAATAATAAAAAAAATAATGGAATATACATATTAAAGTTAACTATGGTTTGAATTAATATCCATTTAGGAATAAAACCTGTAAAAGGAGGTAGTCCCCCTAATGACAACAAGTTAAAGGAAATTAAGATGGAATGAATAATTCTATTTTGGTCTGACTGGACAAGACTTGATAGTGTAAATATTTGAAGATTATGAAATATGCTTGTAATTGAAAGTAAAATAAATGTGTAAACAAAAAAATAAACGAATCAAAAAGTATCTCCAGTTGAAATTGCAATTATTATTCAGGATATGTGATTGATTGAGGAGAATGCAATAATTTTTCGTAGCTGTATAAGATTTAAACCCCCAAGTGCTCCAATAACTGCTGATAAGATGGAAAAAAAAATAATTATTTTAATTATAGTATTATTAATCAGTAAATATGATAAAAGAATTATTGGAGCTAATTTTTGAATTCTAGATAATAAAAAAATTTGAGGTCAGTTTAAGCCTTCTATGACCTGAGGGAATCAAAAGTGGAAAGGTGCACTAGCTAATTTTAATAAAAGAGCTAAGAAAATAAAAATATATCTAATAAAATAAAATATAAGAGAAAGAAATCCAGATGAAATGAATAATGCTGATCCTAAAGCTTGAATTAAGAAATATTTTAGTGCAGCCTCAGAATAATAAGAATTTATTTTTAATGTAATTAAAGGAATAAAAGATATTATATTCAATTCTAGTCCAACTCAGGCTCCAAATCAAGAAGAAGAGGAGATTGAAATAATAGATCCTAAAATCAAAGTAAAAATAAAAATGATATAAGATAAAGGAAAAAACATTAAAAAGAGAAAGGTTATACTTTCATTTACGGGGTATGAGCCCATTAGCTTGAATTTTAGCTTATCTTTTAAGTAATTGAATATTATAAAATAATATAGGTACAGTAAGTACATGATTAGCTCTATCAAAGCTATCCTTTTAAGTCAGGCACTATATTATTAAGATAACTAAAAACTATTTGTTGATGTTATAGCATAAAAAGTTTTGATCTTTTAAGAAATGGTGTAAACCCATTACAAATAAAAAATAATATTTTAATAATTTTTAAGAAGAATAGTTACTATAATAATAATATATGCATATATTAAGTTACAATTTTACTTATAAGGTAATATATGATTAACTTGTAGTCACAATTAAATGTATATAAGAATTTAGCCCCCTTTTATGATTCAAGTAATTTCATTGGTTAGAATCTTTCTCCACGGGAGAGAGAGTAAAAGTTCTAACCATTGAAATTACTTATGAATTTAGTTGATTTAATAGACATTTAAATTATATGTCAGTAACAGAAATATAATTGTATGGTCTGTAATTTGTCTGTTATCTATTTTTTAATTTTATAAAAACAATTAATGTCTATTTTTTTAGTTGGTGATAGTCTTAAATTATAAATCCGTAATTGAATTATATTCCTTTTTGATATGTTTGAAAATATGAACAAATAGTTTTTTTATTTATATTTTGTTTATATTTTATATTGGATAACTTTTCACTGAAATATATACATATATTTATATAAATATATATATATATATAGTTATTGATATACTTTATGTATATGAGGAATGATATTATATAATAAGTTAATACACAGTTATACAAACTTTTCGGGGATTAGAAAAGTGTGTAATAGTATTTTAAATGTAAGCAAATATGTTTAATTTTGGCTTAAATTTTTGAGTTTTTATTAAATTTGCATGAAAATTATAGTGTGCTTAGATGTTTGGTTTTATACTGAATATTATTATTATATGAAATATAAATGATAAAATATATAACCTCAGCATAAATTATTAATAATTTGTTTATACAAAAGTATGAATTAGTAATAATATAAAAATCTGATGAATATTTGTGCCAGCATTCGCGGTTATACTTTAAGGTTAAATAAAAAGAATTAGCATTTAGTTAGACAGAGATTTTTTGTGAATTATAAATAATAAAAGGTAGAATTTAATTGTTATTATATAATATGAATTAATAATTAAGATTGAAGCTAAAAAATCTAATTATAAACTAGGATTAGATACCCTATTATTTTAGGAAAAAATAAAAAGCTAAATTAGTATTAGTTATATACTTTAAAATTAAAAAATTTGGCGGTGATTTAATCTTTTCAGAGGAATTTGTTTTTTAATCGATAATCCACGAAAAATCTTACTTGTTTTTGTTTAAATATAAATAAATCAGTTTGTATACCATCATTATCAGATAATTCTAAAAAGAAAAATTGTCAAATATAATTGATTATAAAAATTAGATCATGGTGCAGCTTATAAACAAGTTAAAATGAATTACAATAAATTATTTTATAAATGAATTAATAATATAATTTTTATTATGAAGGAGGATTTGATAGTATTATAATTTTAATAAGTTTATAAGACAATGGCTCTAAATCATGTACATATCGCCCGTCGCTTTCATCTATAAATGAAATAAGTCGTAACATAGTAGATGTACTGGAAAGTGTATCTAGAATTATTCAAAGTATAGTTAAATTAGTCTAACGTTTCATTTACATTGAAAAAAATTATCGTGCAAATCGATTTACTTTGAAATTTATAACTTGTTTAAAAAATTAATGATTAATTTATAATAAGAAAAATAATTTTTTATTTATTTAAATTGAGTAAATTTTAATGAAATAATTACATATTAAACTATAGGGAAAAGTACTGTAAAGGAAAGTTTTATATAATAAAAATTTTATAGTAAAAATAAGAGTTTGTACCTTGTGTATCAGGGAAAATTTATATAAACTATTTAATCATAGTTATCTCGAAATAAAAACAGTTAATTTTATAAAAAATTTTTTGTAAAAAATAAATTTTTAATATAAAATTAAAGATGAAATATCAATCGAGTTTTATTATATCTAGTTTTTTTAAAAATAAATTAAATTTATTTTTTATATAAATTATATATAAAAATAAAATATAGGAGGGATTAGCTTCTTATAAATATAAATAATAAAAAGTTATTTTAATTTTTAGTATTTAGATTAGTCTTAAAAGTAGACATATTTATAAAGTGTTTTAACTAAATTTTTTTGTATTATATTATTTATAATAACTTTTTAAAATATTAAAAAATTGGTAATAATAAAAAAAATCTTGATATAATAATTTTATTAGTAAAATTTTATGTTAATTAAAAAAAGTAGAATAATTATATATTTTATAAAAGGAATATAATAATATATAGGAACTCGGCAAAGAATTTTTTCGCCTGTTTATCAAAAACATGTCTATTTGTAGATATAAAAAGTCTAGCCTGCTCACTGATAAAATTTTCAAGAGCCGCGGTATTTCTGACTGTGCAAAGGTAGCATAATCGTTAGTTTTTTAATTGAAATCTTGTATGAATGGTTTGACAAAAAAAAGACTGTCTTTATAATTATTAATTGAATTTAACTTTTAAGTGAAAAGGCTTAAATAAATTAAAAAGACGATAAGACCCTATAAAGCTTAATAAAAATTTTTTATTTAATAGAATTTTTTATAAGCATAAATGTTTGGTAAATAATTTTATTTTATTGGGGTGATAATGGTAAAATGATTATTAACTGTTAATTAAATTAAGACAAAAATAAGTGAATTATAAATTTTATTTAATAAATGATCCTATTTAAAGATTAAGAGTTTAAGTTACTTTAGGGATAACAGCGTTATTTTTTTTGAGAGTTCTTATCGAGAAAAAAGTTTGCGACCTCGATGTTGAATTAAAATATCTGTATAATTGCAGCAGTTATATAAGAAGGTCTGTTCGACCTTTAAATTTTTACATGATCTGAGTTCAAACCGGTGTAAGCCAGGTTGGTTTCTATCTTTTAATGTTGAAGAAATTATTTTAGTACGAAAGGATTAAATAATTAAAATTGTTTTTATATTGGGCTATTTTGACAGAGTATGTGCTAGATTTAGGATCTTGTTAAATAGATTAAAGTTCTATAAATAGTTTTTAGTTAGTAAATCTAATTATTTTGTGGCTTTAATAATTGTAGAAATTGTTAATTTTTTAGTATTAATTATTTGTGTTTTAATTGGGGTAGCTTTTGTTACTTTATTGGAACGTAAGATTTTAGGTTATATTCAAATTCGCAAAGGTCCTAATAAAGTAGGATATATAGGTATTTTACAGCCTTTCTCAGATGCTGTTAAACTTTTTACAAAAGAACAGGTAGTTCCTACTGTTTCTAATTTTTTAATTTATTATATATGCCCTGTATTCAGTCTATTTATTTCTTTACTAGTTTGGGCGGTCTTACCTTATGAAATTAATTTAATAAGATTTAATTTAAGAATTTTATTTTTTTTGTGTTGTTTAAGTATAGGAGTATATTCAACAATAGTTGCTGGTTGATCTTCTAATTGTAAATATTCTCTTTTAGGAAGTTTACGTGCGGTTGCTCAGACAATTTCTTATGAAGTAAGGTTGGCTTTGATTTTATTATCTTTTGTAATATTAATTGGGGGATTTAATTTAAATTTATTTAATGATTATCAAATAAATTTTTGATTTATTATTATCGCCTTTCCTTTGGGAATAGTATGGTTTAGCTCATGTTTGGCAGAAACCAATCGAACTCCTTTTGATTTTGCAGAAGGTGAGTCGGAACTGGTTTCTGGTTTTAATACTGAGTATGGTGCAGGAGGGTTTGCATTAATTTTTATGGCAGAATATGCTAGAATTTTATTTATGAGAGTTCTTTTCGTTATTTTTTTTTTAGGAAGAAGGCCGTTTAGGGCTATATTTTATTTAAAAAGGGTTATAATTGCTTTTATTTTTGTATGGGTACGTGGAACACTACCTCGTTTACGTTATGATAAATTAATATATTTAGCTTGAAAAAGTTATTTACCTTTATCAATCAATTATTTAATCTTTTTTTTGGGGTTTAAAATAATTTGTTTTGTTTTAATTTATAATTAAAATAGTATATTGATGTGTTGATTGTTAAGAAGAATTTCTTATTTAATGTTTTCAAAACATTTGTTTTAAGTTAAACTAAACAATCATTTTAATATATTATCTCATCAAATTAGTAAAAGTGGGTTAATTAAATAAAATGAAAAATATAACACTGTTAATAATTGTCCTGTAAAAATATAAGGATCTTCAACTGGTCGGGCTCCAATTCAAGTTAAAAGAAATACAATTACTACAAAAATTCAAAATAGGATTTGGTTTAGTGGGTAAAATCCTAATCTTTGGAATTTTGATGTATGGGTAAATGGTAGAATTATTAAAATTGCGATTGATGCAACTAAAGCAATAACTCCTCCTAGTTTGTTTGGAATTGATCGTAAAATAGCGTAAGCAAATAAGAAATATCATTCTGGTTGAATATGAGGAGGAGTAACTAAAGGATTTGCTGGAATAAAATTATCTGGGTCTCCTAGAAAATAAGGAGCTAGTAGAGTTAAAAATAACAGTATAGTTAATATAACAACAAATCCTACAATATCTTTAAATGTGAAGTAAGGGTGAAAGGGTACTTTATCTGATTGTCTTGAAATTCCTAGGGGATTATTAGCTCCGGCTTGATGTAGGAATAGAATGTGGATTATAGAGAAAGCAGCAGCTACTAATGGTAAAATGAAATGGAAAGAAAAAAATCGAGTTAAAGTAGCATTGTCTACAGAAAATCCTCCTCAAATCCATTGAACTAAATCAGTACCAATATAGGGAATAGCTGAAAATAAATTTGTAATAACTGTGGCTCCTCAAAAAGATATTTGTCCTCAAGGAAGAACGTAACCTAAAAATGCTGTTGCTATAATTATGAATAAAATAACTACACCAACTATTCAAGCATGTAAATTTATATAAGATCTAAAATAAATACCTCGGCCGATATGAATATATAGACAAATAAAGAAAAACGAGGCTCCATTAGCATGGAGTGTTCGAAGAAATCATCCGTAATTTACGTCTCGACAAATATGAGCAACTCTGGAAAAAGCAAGATCGATATGTGCGGTATAGTGTATAGCTAAAAATAAACCGGTAGCAATTTGTAGAATTAGACATAAACCTAATAGTGACCCAAAATTTCAAAATGTTGAAATATTTCTTGGAAGAGGTATATCAACTAGAGCGTTATTAGCGATTTTAAATAGAGGGTGTGATTTTCGTAAAGGTGTTATCATTACTGTAATAATCGTAGAGGTCCTTTAAATAGATTGGTAATTTTTACTACAATAATTAATATAAGTAAAAGATAACAAATAATGAAAATGGTAAAGATTATTGAAGGAGTATTATAAATTCAATTAATAATAAATGGAGTTGAGGATAGAATTTTAAATGAAGAAAATGGTAAAGATGACGAATTTAATATTAAAAGGGGATCTATAAATAGAAGAGAAATGGAAATAAGTATAGTTATAAAAAATAACAATAATAAGGAATTAGAAAAATAAAATGACTCGTTTGATGCTAAGGAAGCAACATAAATAAATAAAACTAATATACCTCCCAAAAAAACTAAAAATAAAATATAAGAAAATCAAAATGAATAAGTTGAGATTCCTACTGTAACAGAAATTAAAATCGTTTGAATCAGCAATGTTAAACCTATTGCTAGTGGGTGAGAGAGTTGTGTGAATAAAACTGAAAAGGTAAATAATAATGGAATAGTTAATATTAAAATATCAGAGAATAGTTTAAAAAATATTAATTTTGGGGATTAAAGTTAAAGATATTATCTTTTTCTCTGAAGTTTTAGGAAAATAAATTTCATTTTCGGTTTACAAGACCAAAGTTTTAAGTTTAAACTACTAAAACTAATTAATGATAAATTTTAGGTTTTTTATAACAATAATATCTTTATTTATAATTTTTTGTGGTTTATGAGGATTTATTTCTTATCATAAACATTTGTTAAATTCATTGTTAAGATTGGAATTTATAATATTGGGAATTTTTTGACTTTTAAGGTTACAAGTAGTAAATGTGGGTAGTGAGGTTTACTTTTCTTTATTTTTTTTAACTTTAGTAGTATGTGAAGGTGCTCTAGGTTTATCATTATTAATTCTTATTGTCCGTAGGCATGGAAATGATTACTTTAAAAGATTTAATGTTTTAGAATGTTAAAAATTATATTACCTATAATTATATTGATAAAATTTAAAGATAATTGAAGTTTAATTCAAATTGGATTAGGCTTATTAAGATTTTTTGTTGGTTTAAATTGTTTTAGAAATATATACATATATAATTTAGGTTTTGGGTTAGGTATAGATTATTTAAGATATATTATAATTTATTTAAGTTCTTGAATTATATTTCTAATTATTATTTCTAGAAGGCAAGTAAAATTTAGAAATAAATTTCCAATAATGTTTGTTATTGTAAATTTGTTTTTATTACTAAGTCTTTATTTAACTTTCTCTACTTTAAATTACTTATTATTTTATATTAGTTTTGAAATATCATTAATTCCTACATTAATTTTAATTTTAGGTTGAGGTTATCAGCCTGAACGTATTCAAGCTGGAATTTATATGTTATTTTACACTTTAACTTTATCATTACCTTTGTTATGTTCTTTATTATTTATTTATTACAAAGAAGGAAGGCTTACAATATTATTAATAAAACCGGTTTATGTTTTGAATTATGTCAGAATAATATGATACTTCAGAAGAATTATGGCTTTTTTAGTAAAATTGCCTATATATATATTCCATTTATGGCTACCTAAGGCTCATGTGGAAGCTCCGGTAGCAGGTTCTATGATTTTAGCTGGAGTTTTGTTGAAGTTAGGGGGATACGGTCTCATTCGGGTATTAGTTTTATTTCAGAAAATTAGTTTAAACTTTTCTTGATTATGGGTAAGTGTAAGTCTAACTGGCGGGATTATTATTAGTTTAGTGTGTTTACGACAAGTTGACATAAAGTCTTTAATTGCTTATTCTTCTGTAGTTCATATAAGATTAGTTTTATGTGGTTTAATAATTTTTAGTTGATGAGGTTTAATAGGAGCAGTAGTAGTAATAGTAGGTCATGGTCTATGTTCTTCAGGTCTTTTTTGTATGGCTAATATAGTATATGAGCGGGTAGGAAGTCGAAGTCTTTTGATTAGTAAGGGTTTATTAAATTATATACCTAGGATAGGATTATGATGGTTTTTATTAAGAGTGGGGAATATAGCAGCTCCTCCTACTTTAAATTTATTCGGGGAGATTAGCTTAATTATTAGATTAATAAGATGAAGAAGACTAAGAATATTAGGTCTTATATTGCTTTCTTTTTTTAGAGCTAGATATACTTTATATATATATAGATTAAGACAACATGGAATTTTTTTCAGATCTTTATATTCTTGTACTTCGGGCAAAGTTGGCGAATATTTGGTGTTATTTCTGCATTGATTTCCTTTAAATATATTGATTTTAAATTTGAGATTAGTTAATGGAATTTTAACATATTCATAATATAATTAATATTAATTTTTAATTGAGCTGGAACAAAAATATGAATAATGGTTTGAAAAATTTACATACATATTACTAGAATATTATTTTTAGGGTTATGTTCACTTATTTGTTGGGTTATATTTTTAATAAAAATATTTTCAGGAGAAGTAAATATAATTGAGTGAGAGCTAATAAGATTAAACTCTTTATCAGTTATTTTTGTTTTGATTTTTGACTGAATTTCTATATTATTTTTGTCTTTTGTTTTATTAATTTCTAGAAGAGTAATGTTTTATAGAGGAAGATATATATCTGGGGATAAAAATTTTAATCGATTTATATATCTTGTTTTAGCTTTTGTTTTTTCTATGGCTATAATAGTTTTAAGGCCTAATTTAATTAGGATTTTATTAGGATGAGATGGATTGGGTTTAGTTTCCTATGCTTTAGTTATTTTTTATCAAAATGAGAAATCTGCTAATGCTGGGATATTAACTATTTTATCAAATCGGGTTGGAGATGTAGCTATCTTATTAAGGATCGGTTTAATAATAAGGTTAGGAAGATGAAATTTTGTTATTTATAGGTATTATATTCTAGATAAAGAATGAATTTTATTAAAATTTTTAATTATATTAGCAGCTATAACTAAAAGTGCTCAAATTCCATTTTCCGCGTGATTGCCTGCAGCAATAGCAGCACCAACACCTGTTTCTGCTTTAGTTCACTCATCTACACTTGTTACTGCAGGAGTTTATCTAATAATTCGATTTAGGTCAGCTTTAGAAGATTCTAAAATTCAAAGTTGATTACTATTAATTTCATGTCTGACAATATTTATAGCTGGACTAGGTGCAAATTTCGAATATGATTTAAAGAAAATTATTGCTTTGTCTACTTTAAGTCAATTGGGGGTAATATTGAGAATTTTATCTTTAGGTTATCCTGATCTTTCTTTTTTTCATTTATTGAGTCACGCTTTATTTAAAGCTTTACTATTCATGTGTGCTGGAGTTGTAATTCATAGAGTAGGAGGTTATCAAGACATTCGTTATATAGGGTGTCTAATTAAATTTATACCGTTAAGAGTAGCTTATATAACAGTAGCAAATTTAGCATTATGCGGATTTCCCTTTTTAGCTGGATTTTATTCAAAAGATATAATTTTAGAAGTGGCATTTATAAGATGAATTAATTTTATTTCTTTTTTATTGTATATTTTCGCTACTGGGTTAACTGTAAGTTATACTATACGTTTAATTTTCTATAGACTAAGAGGTGAATATAATTTGAGATCTCTAAATAACGTATTTGATGAAGATAAAATTATAAATAATTCTATAACTTTATTGGGATTTAGAGCAATTATTATGGGAGCAGTTTTGTCATGATTGTTATTTCCTGAGCCGTATATAATTTGTATAAGATTGTTTATAAAAAATTCTGTTTTAATAATTACTTTAGTAGGGGCATTTTTAGGATATATATTAAATTTATTAAATGTTACATATAATTTAAAATCTTTAGTAAGTTATAAGTTTGTAGTAATATTTGGGTCGATATGATTTATACCTTTTCTGAGAACTAAGAAAATTAGAGAAGCCAGATTAAATAATGGTATTATAATGGAAAAGCTAATAGATAAAGGTTGATATGAATATATGGGTGGCCAAGGTTTATATCATAGGTTTTCAAAGTTATTTTTTATTTTAAATTTATTGCAAATAAATAGAATTAAGGTTTTTATAAAAGTATTTATTGTGGGAGTTATTATAATATTTATGTTTTTATAATAAAATTTATATAATTTATTTAGAATATTGCATTGAAGCTGCAAAAGAAATATTAAGTTATTTGTAAATAAACTCAGATAGTTTAATAAAAAATGTTAGTTTGTGGAACTTAAGATGTAAAAGTATTACTTTGAGTAAATCATTTTTAGAAACAAAAATATTTCAGTTTTGTAATGAAAATACAATGTGTTGTTTACACCATAAAAACAGGAATATAAACGGAATTTAACCGCTTAAATTAAAGTTAGAAGCTTTTATTTTTGTCATAATATTCCTCTTGATAGGAGTTAATTACTCAATTTTATCATTAACAGTGATATACCTCTTTTTGGTTTCTATCAAAAAAATTAGAAGGCTATAAAGCCTAAAATTTAGGTCGAAACTAAATGTGATAATTCACTTTCTAATTGTTAATTAAATCAGTTTAAGGAAAACTCTTTATGAATGCAACTCATACGTCATTATATTGACTATGATTTAGATTAAGACCAGTTTAAAGCTCCTTGAAATCATTCATAATAAAGTCCAATTAATAGAATAAATAAAAATGTAATTCTCGTAAAAAATCAAGAAAAAATATTTGTTAAGCTTAGAGTGGAAGCGATCGGTAGTAACAATGTAATTTCTACATCAAAGATTAGGAAAATTACGGCAATTAAAAAAAATCGTAAAGAGAAGGGCAGACGAGCAGATCCTTTAGGATCAAATCCACATTCATATGGTGAATTTTTTTCTCGATCTATAATTGTTTTTTTTGATAAAATGGTTGCAATAAGCATAACTACATATGCAATAATAAGTGTTAAAATTGAAATTGTTAATATTGTAAAAATTATTTTTTCTAAAATATTTAGACCTTTTGATTGGAAGTCAAATATACTAATTATACTAAAAAAACTACCCACCTCATCAATAAATAAAAATATATAAAAATAGTCAAACTACATCAACAAAATGTCAATATCAGGCAGCAGCTTCAAATCCTAAATGATGTGAAGATGAAAAATGACATCTATAAAGTCGCAAAAAACAAATAAATAAAAACGTTGTTCCAATAATAACATGAAGGCCATGAAAACCTGTGGCAACAAAAAATGTGGATCCAAATACTGAATCTGCAATAGTAAAAGGAGCTTCAATATATTCATATGCTTGTAGCAAAGTAAAATAAAATCCTAGGATAATAGTTAATCCAAGACTTTGGATAGCTTGGCTATGATTAGCTTCTATAATAGCATGATGAGCTCAAGTTACTGTTGCTCCAGAAGATAACAAAATAGTTGTATTTAAAAGTGGAATTTGGAATGGATTGAAAGGTTGGATACCCAAAGGAGGTCAATATATACCAATTTCTACAGTTGGGGATAGTCTTCTATGGAAAAAGGCTCAAAAAAATGAGAAAAAGAATAGAACTTCTGATAGAATAAATAAAATTATACCTCATCGTAAACCTTTTATTACTGTAAGAGTATGTAACCCTTGGTAAGTTCCTTCACGAGTTACATCTCGTCATCATTGAATTATAGTTAAAATAGTTGCGATGAATCTTAAAATAAGAAGGTTTATATTATATTGATGAAATCATTTTACTAAACCAGTAGTTAATATTATAGCTCTAATTGAACCAGTAAGAGGTCAAGGCCTTATGTCTACTAAATGATATGGATGAAATCCATGAGATGATGATGTCATTAGTTAATTTCTCCTGTGTATAAAGTTCTAAGAACTGCAAAAACATACGACTGAATAATTGCAACAGCAGATTCTAAAATTAAAAGAAGAATTTGAGCAGTAATAAGAATAGATAATATAGATAAACTTAGTGAAGGGCCCACTCCACCTAATAAAGTTAATAATAAATGACCAGCAATTATGTTAGCAGCCAATCGAATGGCTAATGTTCCTGGTCGAATAATATTTCTAATAGTTTCAATTAATACTATAAATGGTATTAGGGCAAAGGGTGTACCTTGAGGTACTAAATGAGCAAATATATGTTTAGTATGTTGAAGTCAACCAAAAATCATTAATGTTAATCACAGAGGTAATGATAAAGATAAAGTTATTGCTATATGTCTTGATCTGGTAAATACGTAAGGTAATAGACCTAAAAAGTTATTAAATACAATAAGACTAAATAAAGCTACAAATAACATAGTAGATCCGGTATGAGAAGGTTGTAGTAAAGCTTTAAATTCTTTATGAAGAGTTTGAATAATTTTACTTCATAATAATGATCACCGTGATGGTGAAGCTCAATATAAGTAAGGTAAAAATATTAATCCTAAAAAAGTAGAAATTCAGTTTATTGAGAGATTAAAAATTCTTGAAGAAGGTTCAAAAATTGAAAATAAATTTGTTATAATTTTCAAGATTTAAAAATAAATTTTGTTTCATGAGAAATAGGAGAGATATTATTAAAAGGTTTAATAAAATAATTTATTATAAAAAATAATAAAAGAGTAAATAAGAAGAAAATAAACAAATATAATCAATAAAGAGGAGCTATTTGTGGCATTAAGAAATATCTAGAAAAAGATAATTTATACTTGACAAATATATGTTATAAAATTTAACTAATTTCTTTCACCAGAAGTAAACGTTAAGTTACTATTTTAGACTTAAAAGATCTACACTTACTTTCAGTCATCGGATGAATCTTCAACTGATAAAGAAATTCAATTTAGAAATGAATTAATAGAAATTCTTTCGATTACAATAGGTATAAACCTGTGATTTGCGCCACAAATTTCTGAACACTGACCATAAAATAAACCAGGTCGGTTAATTAGAAATCTACTTTGATTAAGACGACCTGGGATAGCATCTGCTTTAATTCCTAGAGCTGGTACGGTTCAAGAATGAATAACATCGGCTGCTCTAATAAGAACTCGAATTTGTGTATTTATAGGTAGAACTGTCCGATTATCTACATCTAGAAGACGGAAATCTGAGTTTTGTAACTCATTAGATGGGATTATATAGGAGTCAAACTCTATTTGTAAAAAGTCGGAATATTCATATCTTCAGTATCACTGATGTCCAATTGTTTTGAGGGTTATAGAAGGACTATTTACTTCATCTAAGAGATATAATAGACGTAAAGATGGTAGAGCAATAAAAATGAGAATAAAAGCGGGAATTGATGTTCAAATAATCTCGATTGGCTGATTTTCTAGTATATATCGATTAATAAATGAGTTAAAAAATAATGTTGATATCATATATCCTACGAATGTCACAATTAATACTAAAACTAACATAATATGGTCATGAAAGAAAATTAATTGTTCTATTAGAGGAGAAGCACTATCTTGAAGACCTAAGTATGCTCATGTTGCCATATGTAAATTTCTAAAAGAAGAAATAAGGTTCTTCATATTAGGATTTTAAATCCTATACATTAATCTGCCTTTTTAGATAATTAGTAATTAATGGGATTTCTATATATGAATGATCTGCTGGAGGGTAGGAATGTTTTCATTCAATTGAAGATGGTAAGAATGGTGTAAAGATAACAGGACGGTTTGAAACAAAGGCTTCTCAAACAATTAATAAAAATCCTAAAGCAGCAACAAAAGAAATTATTGAGCCTAAAGAAGAAACAATATTTCAGGTAGCATAAGCGTCAGGATAATCAGAGTAACGTCGTGGTATGCCGTTTAGTCCTAAGAAATGCTGAGGAAAAAAAGTTAGGTTTACTCCAATAAAAGTTACTAGGAAATGTATTTTTAATCATTTAGGGTTTAGAGATATTCCGGTCATTAAGGAGAATCAATGAGCAATACCAGCAAAAATTCCGAATACAGCTCCTATGGATAAAACATAGTGGAAATGAGCTACAACATAATAAGTATCATGAAGAATAATATCAATTGACGAATTAGCTAAAACTACTCCTGTCAGGCCTCCTACTGTAAATAGGAAAATAAATCCTAAAGCTCATAATAATGAGGGAGAATAATTTATTTGTGTTCCATGAAGAGTTCTAAGTCATCTGAAAATTTTAATTCCCGTGGGAATAGCAATAATTATAGTGGCTGAGGTAAAATATGCTCGTGTATCTACATCTATACCAACAGTAAATATATGATGAGCTCATACTACAAATCCTAAGATTCCAATTGCTATTATAGCATAAATTATACCTAGTGTTCCAAAAGATTCTTTTTTTCCTGATTCTTGTCTAACAATATGCGAGATTATACCAAATGCTGGTAAAATTAAAATATAAACTTCAGGGTGACCAAAAAATCAAAATAAATGTTGGTATAAAACAGGATCTCCTCCACCTGCAGGATCAAAAAAGGATGTATTTAAATTACGATCAGTTAAGAGTATAGTAATAGCACCTGCTAAAACAGGAAGTGATAGTAATAATAAAATCGCTGTAATAAATACTGATCATACAAATAAAGGTATTTGGTCTATAGTTATACCATAAGATCGTATATTAATCACTGTTGTTATAAAATTTACTGCTCCTAAAATAGATGAAACACCTGCTAGATGGAGGGAAAAAATACCTAAATCAACAGAAGCGCCTGCATGAGCGATAGCAGCAGCTAAAGGAGGATAGACAGTTCATCCTGTTCCCACACCTCTTTCAACTATACTTCTCGTTAATAATAAAGATAAGGATGGAGGTAGTAATCAAAATCTTATATTATTCATACGTGGAAATGCTATATCTGGTGCTCCTAATATTAAAGGAACTAGCCAATTTCCAAAGCCTCCAATTATAATTGGTATAACTATAAAAAAAATTATTACAAATGCATGAGCAGTTACTACTACATTATAAATTTGATCATTACCAATTAAGCTACCTGGTTGTCTTAATTCTGCTCGAATAATTAGTCTTAATGATGTACCAACTATACCTGCTCAAGCTCCAAAGATAAAATATAAAGTACCAATGTCTTTATGATTTGTAGAAAAGAATCATCGTTGCAT